GACATGCGTATTTTCCGATGGATTTACATGGTTTCATTAGTAGAAATTGTTTGATGTAGCGAGTAATAGGCTCTTTCGCCGTTCAAGAATTCTTGTTTAGGCAGTTCATATCATCCACACATAGTGATCTAAGATTTCAATTCTTCCATGTTTCAGCAGTAGCATATTGTTCCATGGAGCTAAGGCCAAAAAGATGGAAGAAACAAGTGTTTCCACGACTCTACCATCCGGCCAATTCTGTTCCACTTCATCCCCTTTTCATGGGCACATATCTTTACGGCTAAGGAATGGGGAATCTTTCTCCTGTTACATGAATCAAATGTTTCATTTCATCCGGGAAAAGCCATCTCTTTCTCAACAATGTCTTTGTCATTTGATCCAATAGCGTTCCGTTAGATAGGAACAGATTTGATAAATACTGATAACTCTCGGATAGAGTATTAGAACGGAAAGATCCATTAGATAATGAACTATTGGTTCTAAACCATCTCTGGCGATGAATCAACAATTCGAAGTGCTTTTCTTGCGTATTCTTGATGAACCAGCGTTTATATATAGATGTAGGAGGGTTTGTTTGGGAAGCAATAAGCCCCTTTGACATCTCTTCATCTGCAAAGAATTCTCGACGTGAAAACACAGAGACAGAGGGCTGATCTTTGAATAGGGAAAAGAATGGATCCGCAGGGTCCCAAATGAATTGGCTTGTTCGAAAAAAGCCTTGTTCTTTGGAAGATCTATCTCGTGTCTGGTACTGCATGGTTCCACTCTGCAAGAACTCCGAATCATTCTCTTGAAGCTCATCCTCTTTATGATAAATGATCCATTTGCCCCGAAATGACCCAGTCCAATAGGGAAATCCCAATTCCGTGGGCCTTTCGATACAATCAAATAGATTGCCACAAGGGCGCCATATTCTAGGAGCCCAAACTATGTGATTGAAGAAATCCTCCTCTATCTGTTGCGGATCAAGGGCCCCTTCCCCTTCTTCAAACTCCGATTCGTATTTTTCATATAGAAATCTCTGATCAACGATAGAACAAGATCCATTTTGCATCATATCTAACTGATTCCTTGGTTCGGACCGAAGAAGTAATGTCACTCGATTATTATCAAACTGACTGCAATATTTTTCTGTCCGTGAGGATCCCGCCAGAGCGCCTTCTACTTCTAATAGTAATAATAGTAATAGGCCATGAACTAGATCAGAATCATTCTCAACGAATCCATAAGAAGTGATCCAATCTTTTTCATCGTGTCTGGATGAAGACCAAAGATCTTGAGCGACCGATCCGGCAGAACAACTCAAAAGATAAAGAAGTATCGTGAATTTCTTCATGCTCGTTCCAAGTTCGAAGTACCATTTGTACAAATAAGAATCCCCTCCCTTACATGATTTCTTCTTCATATAGATAGATATAGGATCTATGGGGCAATTACTTAGAAGTACATTTTGTGTAACAGCCCTTCCTATCTGATAGAAAAGGATCCCATGATCCTGAACCGATCTTATCTGGGATCGAAAATCCCAAGTTTTTCTATGAAGAGCTGATCTAATTGTATTAGTTTCTATAATGGATTTCTTCTGTGTAATACTAATTGATAGGGCCTCATTGATAAGTGCTACAAGATCTCGCGCATTGGAACCCATGGTTATGGACCCGAATCCGTTAGTATGGAACATCTTCTTTTCCAAGTGAAATCCCCTAGTATATGAAAGAATGAAAAAGTGCTTTCGTTGTTGTGGAAGAAGAAGCCTTCGTATCTTAATGCATGTATTTAATTTATTCGGAGCTATTAGAGCGGGATCCACTTTTTGGGGAATATGAGTCGAAGCAATAACAAGAATCTTTCCAGTGGAACATCTTTCACAATCCCTGGAGAGATAGTTCTCTAATAGACCGAGGGATAAGTAATTCGACTCATTCACATGCAGATCATGAATGTTTGGAATCCATATTATGCAAGGAGACATTGCTTTTGCTAATTCGAATTGAAGGGTGATATCAAATCGGTCTATTTTCGGCGTCATATACATAGTTAGCAGCTCCGTATCAATATCAAGGTCATCATCACTATCATCAATATCGTCACTATCATCAATATCGATATCGTCACTATCATCAATATCGATATCATCAATAAGATAACCTTTAGGCTTGTCATCCAGGAACTTGTTCGGAAATACCGTAATGAAAGGAACATAGGAGTTTGTCGCTAGGTATTTGACCAAACAGGATCGTCCAGTTCCTATAGAACCTATCACTAAAATACCTCTAGAAGGGGATAGGGCTAAGCGGAGCGAAAAGGGTTTTCCATGAGGAGATGGGGAATGAAAACTATTAGCCCCACACGAGGTTTGTGAATAAGTGATTGTCTGATAATGAGCAAGGAATATCCGTCTTTCTGCTAAACAGGATCTATTGAACTCATAATTCATTAGATCCTTTTGATGAATGTCAACTAAGTATCGTAAGGAAATTGATCCCGGTTGTTCAATCAT